GTAACGGCAGCAAGTGATTGAGTTCAGTAGTTCCTCATATCAAATATCAAATTATTGACTCTAGAGATCTAGTAATATGGAGAAAACAAAATTGTTTCAAGCACCGACAGAACCAGAAGCGCCCCTCCCTTGTTTCAAAGAGAGGAGGACGGGGTATTCACATTTCATTTGATGGTCAGAGGCGAATTGAAAGCTAAGCAGTGGGAATTCGAAGGATTCCCCGGGGGAAAAATAGAGATGTCTCCTACGTTACCCCCAATATGTGGAAGTATCGACATATGTGGAAGTATCGACGTAATTTCATAGAGTCATTCAGTCTGAATGCTACATGAAGAACATAAGCCAGATGAAGGAACGGGAGGACCTAGGATGTAGAAGAGCATAACATGAGTGATTCGGCAGATTTTGATTCCTATATATCCACTCATGTAGTACTTTACTTCATTTGACGAGATTTTACGATATAGAAGATCCACCTGTATAGATATCATCATCTACACCCAGAAAGCCGTATGCTTTGGAAGAAGCTTGTACAGTTTGGGAAGAGGTTTTGATTGATCAAAAAGAAGAATCTACTTCAACCCATGTGCCCTTAGGCACGGCCATACATAACATAGAAATCACACTTGGAAAGGGTGGACAATTAGCTAGAGCTGCGGGTGCTGTAGCGAAACTTATTGCAAAAGAGGGGAAATCGGCCACATTAAAACTACCTTCTGGGGAGGTTCGTTTAATATCCAAAAACTGCTCAGCAACAGTCGGACAAGTAGGGAATACCGGGGTGAAACTCAAAAGTTTGGGTAGAGCCGGATCGAAATGTTGGCTAGGTAAACGTCCCGTAGTAAGAGGAGTAGTTATGAACCCTGTAGACCATCCCCATGGGGGTGGTGAGGGGAGGGCCCCAATTGGTAGAAAAAAACCCGCAACCCCTTGGGGTTATCCGGCACTTGGAAGAAGAAGTAGAAAAAGGAAGAAATATAGTGAGAATTTGATTCTTCGTCGCCGTAGTAAATAGGAGAGAAAATCGAATTTTTTTCTTCTAAAAAAAAAAAAAAAAAATAGGAGAAATTCACTGTGATACGTTCGCTAAAAAAAAATCCTTTTGTAGCAAATCATTTATTAAGAAAAATAAAGAAACTTAACACAAAGGCAGAAAAAAAAATAATAGTAACGTGGTCCCGGGCATCCACCATCATACCTACAATGATTGGCCATACTATCGCTATCCATAATGGAAAAGAAAAAATACCTATTTATATAACAGATTATATGGTGGGTCATAAATTGGGAGAATTTGCACCTACTCTTTATTTCAGGGAGCATCCAAAAAAAGATAAAAAATCTCGCAAAAAAAGATAAAAAATCTCGTCGTTGATTTGATTAGCTATTTCCTTGTTGATTTGATTAGCTATTTCCTTTTAATAGGAATTGGAAAAGGAATCCTTTTTTGACTTTTTTTAGAGATTCATTTTTGAAATTCAAATGAAAAATGAATAGTAGAAGAAAGAGAATAAAAAAAGAGAATATGGATGCTATTTCTTAAGAAGAGGAAGAAGAAGTTATACGATAAAAAGACTAACTTGTCATATAAATATTGTATTGAAATATATATGCTTAGAAGAAGAATATAAGATATGCTTAAAACTTCGAATAAGTCAAAAAAAGTCCACAAATATGACATTTCATGATATATATTATAGTAATGGGGGATTATGGCACAAAAAATAAATCCACTCGGTTTCCGAGTTGGTACAACTCAAAATCATCATTCTCTTTGGTTTGAACAACCAAAAAATTATTCTCAGGGTCTACAAGAAGATAAAAGAATAAGAAACTCTATCCAAAATTATGTACAAAAAAATATAAAATTTCCTTCTGGTATTGCAGGGATTTCACGTATAGAGATTCAAAAAGGAATTGATCTTCTTCAGGTTATAATAGTTATGGGATTCCTAAAATTAGGGAAAAGGAAATCTAAAAAAATAGCAGAATTACAGAAGAATGTAATCAAAGAATTGGAGACCAATGGAATCGAAGAATTATGGATGATTGTACAAAAAGAAATGAATCCTATAAGTTTAAGTTATCGAAAACTGAACATTAAAATTAGAAGAATTCGAAAGCCTTACAAGGATCCTATTATTCTTGCAGAATTTATAGCCGAACAATTAAAGAATCGAGTTGCATTTCCCAAAGCAATGAAAAAGGCTATTGAATTAGCCAAGCAGGCCCATACAAAAGGAATTAAAGTACAAATTTCGGGGCGCCTGGGGGGAAAAGACAAGGCACGCGTCGCATGGATGAGAGCAGGTAGAGTTCCTTTACAAACCGTTCGAGCTAAAATTAATTATTGCTCCTATACGGTTCAAACTATTTATGGGGTATTAGGCATAAAAATTTGGATATTTTAGGCATAAAAATTTGGATATTTGTAGACGACGAATAGTCAATAAATAGTCAATCCTTAATTGACTTAATCTTTACATTATACCCTTTGACAGAACAAAAAATGAGAAATTCTTTCATTCTTTTTCTGGCCAATCAAAAGAAGAAAAATTCGATTTTTGATTCTAGAAGTTCTAGAAGGTTAAATAAAATCAAAAATTCGATTGATTATTTAATGTACTTGCTATGCTTAGTGTGTGACCCGTTGGTTTTTAAAGGTCAATCTAAAAAAAATGGACTGATCCATACTATGAATGAAGAAATTCTAGTAGAATTCATAACCAACTCATTGCTTCACATTATCTGGATTCAAAAAAGCAGTCAAGATATGATATATTGGCCCTTACATTGTAGGAATTGAAATCTTTTTTACATTACATAAATAAAAGAAAAATTCATTTGATTTTGATTATGAATTGTAAAGCAAAAAAAAAAATCATACAGATAAATGATAGGGTGAGAGAAAGAAAAAAAAATTCATTAATGATATAGGATTCCAATATGTAAGGTCTACAAGTCATCTCGTAAAAGCGAATGTAATAAAGCACCAATAGCTATTTATTGCTAGTTAAAATCCTACTCATAAAACAAAAAATTAAGAGCCTCGAGCCAATAAAGACTAATTAATAACATTGGCTCAAGAAAAAAAATCGCATTGGAGGCTTCATTGTAGAATTAAGACCTAACCATTAACCGAGAAGCGATGGGAACGACGGAACCTGTAAAGACATAAGATTCTATTGAAAAAAAATCTTAATAATTTTTTATTTTAATAGGCAGGATGGCGAAACGAACCAAGAAACAATCCATTTCTTTTTTATTTTGAGAGGTTCGGGGATAACCCTACAAATAAAGTAAATATTAAAAGAGTAAATATTCGCCCGCGAAGGTTTTTTATGTTATTGGATTGATATAAATTTTGAGTGATCCGATATCATAATAATAATAAATATAAATATAGATTCATTAGCAGATTCTAACAAATAAAGTCTATTATATAAAAATTATAGAAAATAATTATTTCCAAATTCGAATTTCAAATTATCTATCAATCTAGAATTGACAGAAAATACATAGTTCTATATAAAAAAATAGATATCAATTTTGAATAAATAGATTAGATGAAATCTCAAAGAATCTAATGATTCAGTCTATTACTTATCAACTATATGTATATTTTTCTAATTATTTCATTCGCAAGGAGCTGGATGAGAAGAAACTCTCATGTCCAGTTCTGTAATAGAGATGGAATTGTGAACCAATCATCAACTATAACCCCAAAAGAACCCGATTCTGTAAACAACATAGAGGGAGAATGAAAGGAATGTCTTCTCGAGGTAATCGTATTTGTTTCGGTAGATATGCTCTTCAGTCACTTGAACCCGCTTGGATTACGTCTAGACAAATAGAAGCCGGACGTCGGGCAATGACACGAAATATACGCCGCGGGGGAAAAATATGGGTACGTATATTTCCCGACAAACCAGTTACGATAAGAACCAAAGAAACACGTATGGGGTCGGGGAAAGGAGATCCCAAATATTGGATAGCTGTCGTTAAACCAGGTAAAATACTTTATGAAATGGACGGAGTAGCAGAAAAAATAGCCAGAAAAGCTATCTCAATAGCAGCATCCAAAATGCCTATGCGAACTCAATTGATTATTTCAAAATGGGAATATCAAACCAAAGAAAAAAGAGACTTTGTAATGAAAAAAAAAAAATTGTAAGTTTCTTTTTTTCTTTTTGGACAAACAATATTTTTTTTTCCTTTTGCATTAAAATAACAGATTCTAAAAATGATATGATCCAATCTCAGACCTATTTGAATGTAGCAGATAACTGCGGAGCCCGAAAATTAATGTGTATTCGAATCATAGGGGCTGGTAATCGCGGATACGGTCATATCGGCAACGTTATTATTGCTGTGATCAAGGAAGCAGCAAAAACTTCCTCTCTAGAAAAATCCGAAGTGATCAGAGCTGTAATTGTACGTACTCGTAAACAACTCAAACGCTCCTGCGGCACTATTATACGATATGATGAGAATGCTGCAGTTGTCATTGATCAAAAAAGAAATCCAAAGGGAAGTAGAGTTTTTGGCCCGATTGGCGAGGAATTGAGGGAGGTCAATTTCACAAAAATAGTTTCATTAGCACCTGAAATATTATAAGATAAAGCCTTAGAAAAGCATTCTAAGATGAGATAGAAAATATTCTAGAATTCTAGTATTTTTTTTTATAGTATTTGAATTCAACCGATTAATCAAATTAATTAGTAGATTCTGTTTCACGTATATACCTTAAAAAAAATATAGTGAATCATGAATTTCAAAAAATAAAGGAAGGGCCTATCTTGATTATATCAAATCTTAAAAACAACAAAAATTGTTGTCTATCATGAGTAAAGACACAATTGCTGACATACTAACCTCTATACGAAATGCTGACATGAGCGGAAAAGAAATCATTCGAATAGTATCTACTAATATCACTAGAAACCTTTTGAAAATCCTTTTACAAGAAGGTTTTATTGAAAATGTGAGGAAACATCAGG